ATATGATACCTAATAATATGGTATTAAAAAAAGGAATTCTAGGACACCCGTGTGAATTCGGACCTCTCCGATTCAACTCGGACCATAATTCCTGACCTAAAATTCTACGCAAATCAAGATCGAGAAAAGGAAGTTTTGCAATCATTGACTCAAACTCATTGTCGAATCCCATTCAGCAGAATATGGAGGTACTTATGGCGGAACGGGCCAATCTGGTATTTCACAATAAAGTGATAGATGGAACTGCTATTAAACGACTTATTAGCCGATTAATAGATCACTTCGGGATGGCATATACATCACACATCCTAGATCAAGTAAAGACTCTGGGTTTCCAGCAAGCCACTGCTACATCCATTTCATTAGGAATTGATGATCTTTTAACGATACCTTCTAAGGGCTGGCTTGTCCAAGATGCTGAACAACAAAGTTGGATTTTGGAAAAACACCATCATTTTGGGAATGTACATGCGGTAGAAAAATTACGCCAATCTATTGAGATATGGTATGCTACAAGTGAATATTTGCGACAAGAAATGAATCCTAATTTTAGGATGACGGACCCCTTCAATCCAGTCCATATGATGTCTTTTTCGGGAGCTAGGGGAAATGCATCTCAAGTACATCAATTAGTAGGTATGAGAGGTTTAATGTCGGATCCCCAAGGACAAATGATTGATTTACCTATTCAAAGCAATTTACGCGAAGGACTGTCTTTAACAGAATATATTATTTCTTGCTATGGAGCCCGTAAAGGAGTTGTAGATACTGCTGTACGCACATCAGATGCTGGATATCTTACGCGTCGACTTGTTGAAGTAGTTCAACATATTGTTGTACGTAGAACAGATTGTGGCACTATCCGAGGGATTTCTGTGAGTCCTCGAAATAAAAATCGGATGATGTCAGAAAGAATTTTTATCCAAACATTAATTGGTCGTGTCTTAGCAGACGATATATATATAGGTTCCCGATGTGTCGCCTTTCGAAATCAAGATCTTGGGATTGGACTTGTCAATCGATTAATAACCTTTGGAACACAATCAATATCTATTCGAACTCCCTTTACTTGTCGGAGTACATCTTGGATCTGTCGATTATGTTATGGTCGGAGTCCCACTCATGGTGACCTAGTTGAATTGGGGGAAGCTGTAGGTATTATCGCGGGTCAATCTATCGGCGAACCGGGGACTCAACTAACATTAAGAACTTTTCATACCGGCGGAGTATTTACAGGAGGTACTGCCGAACATGTACGAGCCCCTTATAATGGAAAAATAAAATTCAATGAGGATTTGGTTCATCCTACACGTACACGTCACGGGCATCCTGCCTTTCTATGTTATATAAACTTGTCTGTAATTATTGAGAGCGAAGATATTATACATAGCGTAACTATTCCACCAAAAAGTTTTCTTTTAGTTCAAAATGATCAATATGTGAAATCAGAACAAGTGATTGCTGAGATTCGCGAAGGAACATACACTTTTCATTTTAAAGAGAGGGTTAGAAAATATATTTATTCTGACTCAGAGGGCGAAATGCATTGGAGTACTGATGTGTCCCATGCACCCGAATTTACATATAGTAATGTCCATCTCTTACCAAAAACAAGTCATTTATGGATATTATCAGGAGGTTCATGTGGATCTAGTCTAATTCTTTTTTCGATCCATAAAGATCAAGATCAAATGAACATACCCTTTCTTTCCGTCGAAAGAAAATCTATTTCTAGCCTCTCAGTGAATAATGATCAAGTGAGCCAAAAATTTTTGAGTTCGGATTTTGCTGATCAAAAAAAATCCGGGATTCCCGATTATTCAGAATTGAATGGAAACTTAGGTACTACTCATTATAATTTCATATATTCTGCTATTTTTCATGAGAACTCGGATTTATTAGCAAAAAGGCGAAGAAATAGATTTCTCATTCCATTCCAATCGATTCAAGAGCAAGAGAAAGAATTCATACCGCATTCAGGTATCTCGATTGAAATACCCATAAATGGTATTTTCCGTAGAAATAGTATTTTTGCTTTTTTTGATGATCCTAGATACAGAAGAAAGAGTTCCGGAATTCTTAAATATGGGACTCTAAAGGCGGATTCAATCATCCAAAAAGAGGATATGATTGAGTATCGAGGAGTCCAAAAATTTAAAACAAAATGCGAAATGAAAGTAGATCGCTTTTTTTTCATTCCTGAGGAAGTGCATATTTTACCCGAATCCTCTGCCATAATGGTACAGAACTATAGTATCATTGGAGTCGATACACGACTCACTTTAAATATAAGAAGCCAAGTCGGCGGGTTGATCCGAGTGGAGAGAAAAAAAAAAAGGATTGAACTCAAAATATTTTCGGGGGATATCCATTTTCCGGACAAGACAGATAAAATATCCCGACACAGTGGCATCTTGATACCGCCAGGAAGAGGAAAAACAAACTCGAAGGAATCAAAAAAATTTAAAAATTGGATTTATGTCCAACGGATCACACCAAC